AATGAAGTGCCTGAAAAAGGATTATTTTGATAGAATAAAACATGTAAATTTTTAATTACCTTCATTATATTTAATAGAATTAAACCATTACCTAAAGTATCAAAAACTTTTATACATCTTATACTAAAATATAAAAAGATAAGCTAAATTAAGCTCTTGGGTTCATACCCCAATTATAAAGATATTCTTTTCTTTTTAATAACAAAAATTTATAAATTAATGTTTTTATCAATCTTAATCATAAGAACCCTCATTTCAATCTCTGCATATACATGATTAGGAATATGAATTGGACTCGAAATAAACTTATTATCCATTATCCCAATTATCCAAAATAAAAATATTTTATCATCAGAATCAGCAATTAAATATTTTATTGTCCAAGCATTAGCTTCTACAATTATCATAATAAGAATCATCATAATAATATGAAAATTTAATTTTAATTCAAATATTTATATAAATTCAAATCTTCTAATAATTATAAACTTAAGTCTTCTTTTAAAAATAGGAATAGCCCCAGTCCATTTTTGATTTCCCGAAGTACTTGAAGGATTAAATTGAAATAACTGTTTATTAATATTAACATGACAAAAAATTACCCCTATAGTCCTATTAATATATAATACAGAATTCAATTTATTTTTTTCTATAATTATTATCTCAGGAGTAATCATTAGAAGAATTATAAGAATAAATCAAATAAGAATACGAAAAATCATAGCATTTTCATCAATTAATCATATAAGATGAATATTAACAAGTATAATTCTTGAGAAAACAATTTGAATTTTATATTTCATTATTTATTCAATTATTACTATCAATATCTCCTTAATAATAAAAAATATTTTCTACTTAAATCAACTATTCCCAATCTTAAATATTTACCCATCAATAAAAATATTTTTTATATTAAATTTTATATCATTAAGAGGAATTCCTCCCTTTTTAGGATTTTTACCTAAATGAATAGTAATTCAAACTATAATTGAAAATAATATATTTACACTAACAATTATAATAATCATATTTACTTTAGTAATAATTTACATTTATATACGAATTACTATAACAACCTTAATTATAAAAACTAACCAAATAAATTGAAATCTAAAATTAAGACTAAAAATCAATAAAATACCAATTAGAATAATCAATTTTATTTCAATAATAAGACTTTGCCTTGTAACAATTATAATAAACATAATTTAACAAGGATTTAAGTTAAAATAAACTAACAACCTTCAAAGTTGCAAACAAAGTAAAGTCTTTAAGCCTTACCTGGCAATAAAATCAATTTTTCATTGAAATAACGACAATTTTTACTTAAACCTCCTAAATGTAAAGTTTTGGATTTAATAATCACCTTTAAATTTGCAATTTAAAATCATAGTTGAATACAAAACTAGTAAAAGGAATAATTCCGTGAATAAATTTACAATTTATCACCTATAACTCGGTCATTTTACTTAATAAATGATTATTTTCAACAAACCATAAAGACATTGGTACACTGTACTTTATTTTTGGTGTATGGGCAGGAATACTAGGAACTTCCCTTAGACTTTTAATCCGGGCAGAACTAGGAAACCCAGGAGCCTTAATTGGAAATGACCAAATTTATAATGTGATTGTTACAGCTCATGCTTTTGTTATAATTTTTTTTATAGTAATACCTATTATAATTGGAGGATTCGGAAATTGACTTGTTCCATTAATGCTAGGTGCCCCAGATATAGCATTCCCACGAATAAATAATATGAGATTTTGACTTCTACCCCCCTCTTTATCATTACTCCTAATAAGAAGAATAGTAGAAAACGGAACAGGAACAGGATGAACTGTTTACCCCCCTCTATCCGCAAATATTGCTCATAGAGGTTCATCAGTTGATTTAACCATCTTCAGTCTACATCTAGCAGGAATTTCCTCCATTTTAGGAGCAGTAAATTTTATCTCAACAATTATTAATATACGATCAATTGGTATAACATTAGACCGAATACCTTTGTTTGTATGAGCTGTTCTGATTACTGCAATTCTCCTACTCCTATCCCTCCCAGTATTAGCTGGAGCAATTACTATACTTTTAACAGATCGAAATCTAAATACATCCTTTTTTGATCCAGCTGGAGGTGGAGACCCCATTCTTTATCAACATTTATTCTGATTTTTTGGACACCCTGAAGTTTATATTTTAATCTTACCCGGATTTGGTATAATTTCTCATATTGTAAGTCAAGAGAGAGGAAAAAAAGAAACATTCGGTAGAATTGGTATAATTTACGCCATATTAGCAATTGGGCTTCTAGGATTTGTAGTCTGAGCCCATCATATATTTACAGTAGGAATAGATGTAGATACACGAGCCTACTTTACTTCAGCAACTATAATTATTGCTGTCCCAACAGGAATTAAAATTTTTAGATGACTAGCTACAATCCATGGAACACAAATTAATTATTCCCCCCAAATACTATGAGCCTTGGGTTTTATTTTTTTATTTACTATTGGAGGATTAACTGGTGTAATTTTAGCAAATTCTTCAATTGACATTATTCTTCATGATACTTATTATGTTGTAGCCCATTTCCATTATGTTTTATCAATAGGAGCAGTATTTGCTATTATAGCAGGAATTGTAAATTGATTCCCGTTATTTACAGGTTTTTCATTTAATGAAAAGCTTCTTAAAATTCAATTTTTCTCTATATTTATTGGAGTAAATCTAACCTTCTTCCCTCAACACTTCTTAGGATTAAGAGGTATACCACGACGATACTCTGATTATCCTGATGCATATTTATCATGAAATTTAGTTTCTTCTGTAGGTTCATTAATCAGAACAGCTAGAATTTTATTTATAATTTACATTATATGAGAAAGAATAAATTCCTTACGAAAAAATATTTATTCAATTAATATACCCACCTCAAATGAATGAATACAAAACATACCTCCTATAGAACATACATATTCCGAACTGCCAATATTAATTAACTTCTAATATGGCAGAATAGTGCAATGGACTTAAACCCCATACATAAAGTTAAACTTTTTTTAGAAAATGGCAACATGAACAAATTTAGAATCACAAGATAGAATCTCGCCTTTAATAGAACAATTAACATTTTTTCATGATCATACTATAATAATTTTAGTAATAATCACATTAATTGTTATATACATTATACTATCAATTATAATAAATAAATATATTAATCGACTCCTTTTAGAAGGACAAATAATTGAGTTAATTTGAACTATTGCCCCAGCAGTTACATTAATTTTTATTGCCTTACCTAGACTTCAACTTTTATACCTACTAGATGAAGTAAATTCACCTTTAGTTTCAATTAAATCTTTAGGGCACCAATGATACTGATCATACGAATTTTCAGATTTTAAAAAAACTGAATTTGATTCATATATAATTCCTTCTGATGAACAACAAAATTATTCATTCCGACTATTAGAAGTTGACAATCGATTAACTTTACCTATCAATACTCAAATTCGTATAATAGTTTCATCAACTGATGTTATTCATTCATGAACTATTCCTTCATCAAGTGTAAAAATTGATGCCACACCTGGACGATTAAATCAAACAACTTTATTTATAAATCGAATTGGAGTATTTTTTGGACAATGCTCAGAAATTTGTGGAACAAATCATAGATTTATGCCAATCGTGATTGAAAGAATTACCCCTAAATATTTTATTACCTGAGTAAAAAATTTGTCACTAGGTGACTGAAAGCAAGTATTGGTCTCTTAAACCACACGATAGTAAATTAGCAATTACTCCTAATGAAAAATTTAGTTAATTCATAACATTAACTTGTCAAGTTAAAATAATTATTTATAATAATTTTTGATTCCACAAATAGCACCATTAAACTGATTAAACTTATTTATTTTTTTTTTAATAGTATATATATTATTTAATACAATAAATTACTTCTCATTTATTTATAAAGAAAAAGAACTTAAACAAAATAAAAATATTAAATTATTTACTTGAAAATGATAACAAACCTATTCTCAAGATTTGATCCATCCACAACAATAAATTTAGCATTAAATTGAACTAGAATCTTATTAGGACTTTTAATTCTTCCATCAATATTCTGAATTATCCCCTCACGAATTAACTTTATTTGAATTAAAATATGTACAACTTTAAGAAATGAATTTAAAATTATTCTTAAAATTAAAAGAATAAAAAAAAGATCCCTTATCTTTGTATCTTTATTTTCATTAATCTTATTTAATAATTTTCTTAGTCTATTTCCATATATTTTTTCTAGAACTAGACATTTAATTTTAACCTTAACCCTATCTATTCCATTATGGTTAAGATTTATAATTTTTGGATGAATTAATAATACCACACATATACTTGCTCATTTAGTTCCTCAAGGAACACCTCCAGTTTTAATACCTTTTATAGTATGTATTGAAACAATTAGAAATATTATTCGACCAGGAACATTAGCAATTCGACTAACAGCCAATATAATTGCTGGACATTTACTATTAACTTTAATAGGAAGAACTGGAAATAAAATTTCACTATTTATAATTAATATTCTAATTATAACTCAATTACTACTATTATTACTAGAATCAGCAGTTGCTATTATTCAATCATATGTATTTTCTATTTTAACAACCTTATATTCAAGAGAAGTATACTAATGTTAAATAAAAATCATTCTTACCATTTAGTTGAAGTAAGACCATGGCCAATTCTAGGAGCTTTTAGAGTAATAATTATACTTACAGGAACAATTAAATGATTCCATTTATATGAAATTAATTTATTTATAATTGGAACAATATGCACATTACTTATTATATACCAATGATGACGTGACACATCACGAGAAGCTACATTTCAAGGATTACATACATCAAACGTAGTTAAAGGATTACGATGAGGAATAATTTTATTTATTACATCAGAAGTACTATTCTTTGTATCATTTTTCTGAAGATTTTTCCACAGAAGTTTAACACCAGCAATCGAAATTGGTATAATTTGACCACCTAATGGAATTACACCTTTTAATCCAGTACAAATCCCGCTCCTAAATACAGTAATTTTAATCTCATCAGGTATTACTGTTACATGAGCTCACCATAGAATTATAGAAAATGATTATAAACAATCCATCTATGGATTAAGATTAACAATTTTATTAGGAATTTACTTTTCTATTCTACAAGCATATGAATACATAGAATCATCATTTACAATTGCTGACTCAGCATATGGATCAACATTTTTCATAGCAACAGGATTCCACGGAATTCATGTTATAATCGGAACTACATTCCTAGCAGTATGTTTAATTCGACAAATAAATAATCATTTCTCATCAATTCATCATTTTGGATTTGAAGCTGCAGCATGATACTGACATTTTGTTGATGTTGTTTGATTATTCCTCTATATCTCAGTATATTGATGAGGTAGTTATTTATATAGTATAAAAATTATTTTTAACTTCCAATTAAAAGATCTAATATATTAGTATAAATAATAATTATTATACAAAATCTTGCTATTATCACATTTCTTCTATCATTAAGTATTATAATATTAACAACATTGGTATCAAAAAAAATAATTATTGACCGAGAAAAAAGATCCCCTTTTGAATGTGGATTTGACCCTAAAACTTCAGCCCGAATTCCATTCTCTCTCCAATTTTTCTTAATTGCAATAATCTTTTTAATTTTTGATGTAGAAATCACCCTACTATTACCTTTAGTAATCACAATAAAAATTACAAGAATCATAACATTCACATGTGTAACATCAATTTTTATTAGAATCCTATTAATTGGATTATACCATGAATGAAATCAAGGAGCATTAAACTGAGCATATTAGGATAATAGTTAAAATTAACATTAAATTTGCATTTTAAAAATATTGAATTATCTCAATTTATCTTAAATAAGAAACAAAATCTTGTAATTAGTTTCGACCTAATCTTTTGATGTTTATCATCCTTATTTATTAAATGAAACCAAAAAGAGGTATATCACTGTTAATGATAAAATTGAATAAAAATTCCATTTAAAGAAATATGTTATTCAAAATGAAACTTCTAATTTCAATTTTAAGCAGTGAAACTCTGTTTATATTTCTATTTATATAGTTTAATTAAAACATTACATTTTCATTGTAAAATTAAACTATGTTTTATAAATATCTTAAGATCAAAGATCTCCTTAATATCTTCAATATTATGCTCTAATTAAGCTATTAAAATAAATAATTAATAATAAAATAAAAACTAATAATAAAATAAAATAAATTTTTAAACTATTATTAAATAAAATTTGATTAAACTTAGAATTATTAACAATATTATTATATAAATTTTGTGAACCCAAATACTCTATTCAACCCAAATCAACATTTTTATAGTACACCCTTCTTAACTTTAAAAAGTAATAATTTACAAAATAAGTTGATAAAATTGATATATTTAATATAGATGAAAAAAATAAACTTAATCTTAAAAATTTTATTGATTTCAATTCATAATTGTAACCAAAATTAGAAAATTCATAACCTAATCATAAACCAAATATAATAAAAAAAATAACTATTAATTTCATACTAATAGGTAAACAAATAAAATAAGAAGTAGGAAAAATAATTCATGAAAGAATCCTCCCTCCAAAAATAACTAATAAAATTAACCCTCTCATTCCTTTTAATATAATTAAACCCTGATCATTTAAATTACTATAAGGATAAAAATTATATAAACTAAATAATGAATAATAACATAAACGATAAGAATAACTAACTGTTAAACCAATAGAAATATAAAAAATAATATACATAAATATATTTAAATAGGTCATAGAAAAAAATTCTAAAATTAAATCCTTAGAATAAAAACCTGATAAAAAAGGTAAACCACATAAAGAAAAATTAGAAATATTAAAAAAAGTACAAGTTAATGGTATAATATTAATTAATGAACCTATATAACGAATATCCTGACAATTCATTAAATTATGAATTATACAGCCTGCACATATAAACAATAAAGCTTTAAATAAAGCATGAGTTAAAAGATGAAAAAAAGCAAGCTTATAATCACCTAAAAACAAAATCCTTATTATTAATCCGAGCTGCCTTAATGTAGAAAGGGCAATAATCTTTTTCAAGTCAAACTCAAAATTAGCACCCAAACCAGACATAAATATTGTTATTCTAGAAATAAATAATATTATAAACATTAAACTTGAACTAAAACAAAAATTAAAACGAATCAATAAATAAACTCCAGCAGTTACTAAAGTAGAAGAATGAACTAAAGAAGACACAGGAGTAGGAGCAGCTATTGCAGCTGGAAGTCAGGAAGAAAAAGGAATTTGTGCTCTCTTTGTTAAAGCAGATAGAACAACAAAATAACTAATAATTTGTATATTATAATCATTAATTATATAATCTAAATAAAAAATAAAATTTCATCTACCATAGTTTATTATTCAAGCAATTGATATCAAAATACCAACATCCCCAATTCGATTTGAAAGAGCAGTTAATATACCTGCATTTAATGATTTATTATTCTGATAATAAATAACCAAACAATAAGAAACTAACCCTAATCCATCTCAGCCTAATAAAATTCTAATTAAATTTGGTCTAATAATTAAAAATATTATTGACATAACAAACAAAAAAACTAATATAATAAATCGATTTAAATTTAAATCACCATATATATATTCTTCTCTATAATAAATAACCATTGAAGAAATAAACAAAACAAAACTTATAAAAAGTAACGACATTCAATCCAATAAAATAGATATTATAATAATATTAGAATTTAAAGTTATCAACTCATATTCTAAAATAATCATCAAATCTATTATTATAAAATAAAGACTAATTCAAAAAAATAATAAACTAAAAATTAATAAAAAAATAAACATAAAAAAACAAATTGAAATTATTTAAAATATAAATATATCTCTGACACCACAAATCAGTATTTTAATTAAACTATTTAAATTAAAACATAAAAATATCTCCACAAACAAAAAGTAAATTTAATGGAATTCAATGAAAAAATAATAATATATATTCACGAACTCTCCCTAAAGAAAAAGAAAATAAACCTTGATAAACAACCCCATGTTGACTATGAGAATATAAAAATAATGAATAAGCAGCCCCAAAAAATGATACTAAAAAAAGAAAAATAAAACTTAGTCATCTTCAAGAAATAATACTATTAATAAGTATAATTTCCCCAAAAAGATTTAATGAAAAAGGGGCACCTATATTAGATGAACATAACAAAAATCATCATAATGACATCCTTGGTATTAAATTAATTAAACCTTTATTTAAAAATAATCTACGTCTAGATAAACGTTCATAAGAAATATTAGCTAAACAAAATAAACCTGATGAACATAAACCATGAGCAATTATTATTAAAAATGAACCATAAAACCCTCATAAATTTAAAGTTATTAAACCTGCTAAAACCAACCCTATATGAGAAACTGAAGAATAAGCAATTAAAGACTTAATATCTATTTGACGGAGACAAATCAAAGAAATATAAAATCCTCCTACTAAACTGATAGTAATAAATAAATAATTAAATTTCAAACCAACTAATGTAAAAATTTTTATAAAACGCAAAAACCCGTATCCCCCTAATTTTAATATTACACCAGCTAAAATTATTGATCCAGAAACAGGAGCCTCTACATGAGCCTTGGGTAATCACAAATGAACAAAATATATAGGTATCTTAATTAAAAAAACTAAAATTGTACAAATATATAAATATAAAGAATCAATATTAAAAATAAAAAAGAAATCTAAACAATTATTCAACTTATATAAATAAAATAAAGAAACCATTATAGGAAAAGATCCAAATAATGTATATATAAATATATATATTCCAGCTTGAATTCGCTCAGGTTGATATCCTCATCCTAAAATTAAAAATAATGTAGGAATTAACCTTATCTCAAAAAATAAATAAAATACAAATATATTTATTGAACAAAAAGTAAGAACTAAAAACATTAATAAAAATAAGATTACAAAAGTAAAAAATAAAGAAAAATTATTATAGAAATAAATCTTTTCTCTTGCTATTAATATTAAAATACAAATTCAAATACTAAGTAAAGTTATAAAAAAAGTTAAATAATCACAACCAAAAAAATAACTAATTGAAGAAAAATATATATTATAACCATAATTATAAAAAAACATTAAAAATAATAGAAAAAAAAGAAATTGAACTATTCAAAAATAATTAACTAAAAAACATAAAGGAATCATAAAAAATATAAATAAAATAAATTTTATCATAAAATATTAAAAGAATTAAAATAATCATTTCCATAATTACGAACCATAGAAACAAGAATTGATAAACCTAAGACCCCTTCACATACTCTAAAAGAAAGAAAAATTATTAAAAAATAACCCTCATATAAAAAAGTTAAAATACAAACAACTAAACCTAAAAATAAAGATAAAACAATAAATTCTAATCTTAATAATATTAAAAGTAAATGTCTACACTTCAAACATATAACAATTAACCCAGCAAAATATATAAAAATAAATAATATAAATCCATAAATTAACATTGTTTTAATAATTTAATATAAAATATTGATCTTGTAAATCAAAAATAAGTAATCTTTTAAAACTTCAGAGAAAAATAAATTATTCTTCATTAACTTCCAAAATTAATATTTTACATAAACTACTCTCTGCATAACTATAACAATTCTCATAATTATAACAACAATTATATTTATATTTATTACACATCCTTTATCAATAGGAATAATTTTATTAACACAAACATTATTAATTAGAATATGAACAGGATTTTTATCAATAAACTTTTGGTATTCCTACATCTTATTTATCATTATAGTAGGAGGTATACTAATTCTATTTATTTACATAACAAGAGTAGCATCAAATGAAAAATTCTCTTATAGAAAAATTTTAATAATTATTATAATTTTAATAATAACAACAAGAATTATTATAATAATTAAAGATCAATTATATTCATCTATAAACTCTATAAATTCAGAGATAATTAATTTCAAAAATAAATTTTTATTTAAATTATCATTAAATAAATTTTATATAATACCAATAATATTAATTTCAATAAGAATAATTATTTACCTTTTAATAGCAATAATTGCAGTAGTTAAAATTACTAACTTAAAAAGTGGACCCCTACGAAAAAATGTATAATGAAAATAATAAAAAAAAATCCTCTATTAAAAATTATAAACAGAAGTTTAATTGATCTCCCCTCCCCCTCAAATATCTCAACATGATGAAATTTTGGATCTCTATTAGGGCTATGCCTAATTATTCAAATCTTAACCGGATTATTTATAGCAATGCATTACTGCTCTGATATTTCCTTAGCATTTAATAGAATAATTCATATTTGTCGAGATGTAAATTATGGATGATTAATCCGAATTATTCACATAAATGGAGCATCATTATTTTTTATTTGTTTATATTTACATATTGGGCGAGGAATCTACTATAGATCATTTTTACAAACAAAAACATGAATAATTGGAATAATTCTATTTTTTATAATTATAGCAACAGCATTTCTAGGATATGTCTTACCATGAGGACAAATATCATTTTGAGGAGCAACAGTTATTACTAATCTATTATCAGCAATCCCTTACCTAGGAACAAGAATCGTTCAATGAATCTGGGGAGGATTTGCAGTGGATAATGCTACCTTAACACGATTTTTTGCCCTACACTTCATTTTACCTTTTATAATTACAGCATTAGTAATAATTCATCTATTATTTCTTCATCAAACAGGTTCATTTAACCCTTTAGGAACAACGAATAATATTGATAAAATTCAATTTCATCCTTATTTCACATCTAAAGATTTAGTAGGATTCATAATAACATTAATAATATTCAGATTATTTATCTTATTATTTCCATATATAATAAGAGACCCAGACAATTTTCTTCCTGCTGATCCACTTGTTACTCCTGCTCACATCAAACCTGAATGATATTTTCTATTTGCATATGCAATTTTACGATCAATTCCTAATAAGCTAGGAGGAGTAATCGCATTATTTATATCAATTATAATTCTAATTATTATACCAATAAACAAAAAAAAAATAAAAAGAAATTCATTTTATCCATTAAATAAGCTATTCTTTTGAAGATTTGTAATGACAAGATGCCTTTTAACATGAATTGGAGGTAAACCAGTAGAAGATCCTTATATCTTAACAGGACAACTATTAACAACAACCTACTTTTTATTTTTCCCAATTCTATTCTTATCATCAAAAATATGAGACAATTTAATATTTAAAAATTAGTTAATGAACTTGTATAAGTATATATTTTGAAAGTATAAAAAAAGATAAATAAATCTTATTGACTTGTACTAAAAATAATTAACTAAAAAATTAGAGAAAAAATGAATATTTTTAAACCAAAAAAAAATATTAAAAAATTTAAAGAAACAGGAAGAAATCTTTTCCAAGCTAAATATATTAATTTATCATAACGATAACGAGGTAAAGTTCCACGAACTCAAATAAAAGAAAAAGCAATAAAAAGAACTATAAAAAAAAATAATATATTAATCAATGAACCTCTTAAAAAAAGAAAAACAAATAATATTCTCATAAATAAAATTCTAGAATATTCAGCTATAAAAATTAGAGCAAATCCTCCTCCTCTATATTCTACATTAAATCCTGAGACAAGTTCAGATTCACCCTCCGCAAAATCAAAGGGAGTACGATTTGTTTCAGCTAATCTTGAAGTAAATCAAATTATACTCAAGGGAAAAGAAATAAAAATAAATCAAATATATTGTTGATAAATTATTAAATCAAAAATTCTAATCCCAGAAATCAAAAATAAAAAAGATAACAAAATAATTGCTAATCTTACTTCATAAGAAATAGTTTGAGCAACTGATCGAAGTCCACCTAATAATGAATAATTAGAATTAGAAGACCAACCAGCAATTATAATAGTATAAACAGAAAGACTTGAACAACATAAAAAAAATAAAAACCCAAAAGAAAAATAAAGAAATCCTGTAAAAAAAGGTAAACAAAACCACAATAATAAAGCCAAAAACAAATTAAAAATAGGAGAAAAATAATAAGATAAAAAATTAGATATAATAGGATTAATTTGCTCCTTACAAAATAATTTTAAAGCATCTCTAAAAGGTTGAATTAAACCTATAAAACCAACCTTATTAGGGCCTTTGCGAATCTGGATATAACCTAAAATTTTACGCTCAAATAAAGTCAAAAAAGCTACACCAATTAAAACAAATAAAACCAAAACTAAATAAGAAATAAATAATAAAATAAAATCAAAAATATACAAATATTACCTGTATAAAATACATTTAAAGATTCTAAATCAATTGCACTATTCTGCCAAAGTAACAATAATATTCAATTAAAAATAGTATATTAAATATTTGGTCCTTTCGTACTAAAATATATTAACAGATTAAAGATAGAAACCAACCTGGTTTACACCGGTTTAAACTCAGATCATGTAAAATTTTAAAAGTCGAACAGACTCAATTTTTAAGCTTCTACACCTAAAATAAATTTTAATCCAACATCGAGGTCGCAAACTTTTCTTTTAATATGAACTTTTAAAAAAAATTACGCTGTTATCCCTAAGGTAATTTATTTTAAATTTAAAAATATAGATTTTATATTCAAATACAATTGATTAAAATTAAAAGAGTTTTATTAATCTTTTAGTCACCCCAACTAAATTTATTAAAAAATAAATTTAAAAATACCAATAAAAAATAATCTTCAACAAATTAAACTCTATAGGGTCTTCTCGTCTTTTAAAAAAATTTAAGCCTTTTAACTTAAAAGTAAAATTAAATAAAATTAATAAAGAGACAGAAATTTTCTCGTCCAATCATTCATTCCAGCTTTCAATAAAAAAGCTAATTATTATGCTACCTTTGCACAGTTAAAATACTGCGGCAATTTAAATAATCATTGAGCAGATTAAATTTTAAATTATTATCAAAAAAACATGTTTTTAATAAACAGGCGAAAAATATATTTGCCGAATTCCTTCTTATTACCTAAAAATAAAAAAATATTTACAAATTTATCTACTAATTTAATCATTATAACCTAAGAAAAAATATTAAACAAAATTTTTTAATATAAAAATTAAAATTAATACAAATTTTAAATAAAATAAAATTAACTATTAAATTATTTATATGATTAACAATACAAATTATACAAAAATAAATAAAATAAAAATTTTTAATAATATAATTAAAAGCTCATCCCTTTAAATATTTCATACTAAAAATTATTAACTAAAAATAAGTAAATAAAAAATAATAAGAGAATTAAATTCTTTTCTTAAAAAACTAGATATATTAAAAAACGAATAACATTTCATTTCAAATTAAAAATTATAAAAATTTATGAAAAAATTATACAAATAATTAATTAGATCTTATTAATTCGAGAAAATTTTATAAAAAATATTATATTTATCAACCCTAATGCACAAGGTACAAAAAATTAATTTTCCTTTCTATAATATAAAAAATTTCAACCACTTTACTAATAAACTATAATAAAAATTAATTTTTCTATTCAAATAATAAATAAAATAATAATTTAATAAAAAAAAATAAATAACAAAATAAATAATCAAATTATACTGAATTAAACAGTAATCTTTTTAATGTAAATAAAAAACTTAATTTAAGCTTTAACTTGTTAATTCTAGATTCACTTTCCAGTAAATCTACTTTGTTACGACTTATCCCAAAATAATGAGAGTGACGGGCAATATGTACACATTTTAGAGCTATAATCATATATCAAATATATAAAATATTACTATCAAATCCAATTTAATAATACTATTAAAAATACTAAACCAAAAATAACTTTAATGTAACCCACCTCTTCTTCCTCAAAACTGCACCTTGATCTGAAATAAACTATTATATACTTATTGAAAATTTAAATTCTTATAAAATATTCAAAAACAACGATATACAAGTATTAAAAAAAAGTTAAACTAATCGTGAACTATCAATTATAGGGCAGGTTCCTCTGAATAGACTAAAATACCGCCAAATTTTTTAATTTTTAAGAATATAACTAATACTAATTTGGTATACAAATTTACTATTATAATAATAGGGTATCTAATCCTAGTTTAATATTAATTTTAATAACTTCATATAAAAATAAAAAACCTAAATTAAAATTTTAATTTCACTTGAAAATTTTAATGATAAATTTAAAATAAAATAATTAATTATTAACCAATAAATTTTAATTGAATTATTTGTATAACCGCAATTGCTGGCACAAATTTTATTAAATCTTTTATCTATTAATAGAACTTACATAAATAATTTTCTAAAACTTTAAACTGCAAATAAATTTTTAATCAATAAAATTTACATATAAAATAAAAATAAACTAAAATTTTAAGTTTAAATAAAACTTTCTAAAATTTTTATCATAAAAAGTAAGAAATTAATTTTGATAAAAAAACAAGAACAAGAAAAAAATAATATTAAAAAAATAAAAAAAATTAACATAATATTTATTTATATAAATATTTAAAAAATAAACTAAAATAAAAATAACAGAATTAAATTTATAATAATAATAAAAAAAAACAAACAATTAAAAATAGTAGAAAAAAAAAGTGTTTCCTCCCAGAAATTCAGAATCATTACCCAAAAAATTCAGCTTCGGCTATTCATATTTATTTTATTTTAAATAAAATAATACAAATTGACTTTAAATGTGTAACACAAAATTTTAATAAGCTGAAATTATAAATCATATAAAAAATGAAAACATAAGGAAAATTATACTTAAATAATTTCTATAATAATTCTTAATCTACTAATATAAAATTAAATACTCTTTTAAATATTTAATTTTTTAAATTTTAAGATTTACCCCAAATCTTAAACTAATTCATATTTAATTAATAAAATAATAATTTTGTTATTTTAAATTAAAAATTATTTACCCCTAAATAATAATCAATTCAATTTATTAATAAAACATAAATAAAATTACTTATAATTAAATTTTATTTACCCCTAAATACAAATTTAATTTTTATAAATAATCAAATAAAATAAATAACTTTAATTTATTTAAATTAAATTTCATCTTACCCCTAAAATAAAAATTCAATTTTAATAAAAAATTAATTTTTCATTGAATTACTAATTCCATTATTTAAAATTAAATTTTAAATTTACCCCAAATTTAAAAATTTAATAAGAATATTAATAATAAAAATAATTACAACGTAAAAATAAAAAATTATTTAAATACAATTTTATTATATATTAATTTTAATTAATGATATATTAAAATTAAAACATCTATAAATCCTAAGATTTAAATCTTATTTTTAATTAGAAAAAGAAAATAAAAATTAGAAATTATAAAAAGATAGATAATTTCTATAATAAATTATATTCGTTATAGATTAAATTCAAATTTATTTAAAATAAATCTCCAAAAATTATTTTTTATTCCTTAAAAAAAGAGGAGACATAAAAATTTTTAAATATATATAAGCAATGAAAAATTAATTTTTTATTAATTAAAAATAAAATGTTATACCAATTAAGAATTTAAATGTAGTAAAATAAATAGGTTTTTTTTTTTTTTTTAATTAACGTACCTTATTATATAAATGATTTAATTATTAATAATAATAATATTAATATTTTATGAAAGTTAATAATTAATGCGATTTATTTTTACAATATAATTCAGATAATTAATATTCTATAGATATATAAATATTTAATATATATATACTATATCAATTATATATGAATTAAACAATCATTTGATACTGACCATATGTATTTATTAAAAAGATAATAATGAATTTGTTTTTCTTTCTATTAACTAAACTAATAACTATTCATTCGAAAATTATATTTAAATTTAAATCTAATGTTAAATAATCTTTTTTTTTTTATTAATATTTAATTCTTCAATTATATAATATTAATAATAAACATATTAATATATATATATAAATTTAATTTTTTATATATCAATAAATATTATTTAATAATTTTTGGTATATATATTAAAAATTAGTTAGATATAATAAGTTAATTTTTATATACTTTACCGGTTTTTAAATCAACTATTTTCAAAAACGTGAATTAAATAATTAATCTATTAACCAATAAAATTAGTAAAAATAATTTCAACTTTTTGTGGTTCATATGAACTACAAAATTATTTCAACTTTAAATATTAAATATAAAAAAAGATAAATATAAACATTAAAAATTACCCTTCAAAAAATAAAATTAACAAAATAAAATTTAAAACATAATATCATATTTAATTTAAATTCTTAATTTAAAAATAAAATTTACAATATAAATAA